AGAGAGTTAAAATTAATAAATAAAATTAATATTAATAAAAATTAATATTAATATAGAAAATAAAAAAACTACGAGATAAGAAGAGATTCGTCCGCCTCCTACATATTTGATACCTTCTGCTATAAAGAAACTCATAACACCGATCCCATTGATAATTCCATCAATTACTCGTCTATCAAAGAATAAAGTAAATTCTACAAATTCTCTTATACCTTTAGTTAAAAATCGTGCATAAAAAGTATCTATGTAAGCACGATTATAAGACCAATCATATATCATGTTTATTGTTTTATCCCAAAAAATCCTTTTAGGACCCTTTTTGACGAACAAATTGAAGAACTTAAAATTTTGTAAGGATGAATAAACCGGCTTATATAAAGAAAAGGCTATAAATATTCCAAAAAAAGCGATACTGATCGAAAAAGCGGCCTTTGTTACAAATTCATAAAAATCCGCAGAATTATTTTCATTCTGATGCAAAAGGTTTAAAGATGGACTTAACAGTTTAGATAATATATCTAAATCCACCCCTTCTTGATTAAATTGATTAAAAGGAATTCCTATTGCTCCAATAAAGAAAGTAAATAGTCCCAAAACTAACATTGGAAATAACATAGTATTATCTGATTCTTGCGGATAGGAAAAAAGGCTTTTAGTTCCAAAATGATTAATAACAAAAGGGCGCGTCATCTTTTTTACAGTACCATCAATTTGATATCTTTTCTTACAAAAAAAAGAAGCCCGTTCACTATTATTGATTGTTAATAAAGCCAATAAACTCATTTTTTTTTTTAACATTTTTGATTCTCCTTTACCCCATAGAGATAGTGAATAGAGCGCACTGCTTTTTTTACCGCTGTAATTTGTAAAATGAACATTGAAATGCCCCCCAAAAGTAAGTAAATAAACCCGAAACATATAAAAGGCTGTTAATCCCGCCGTCGAACAAGCTATTATTCCGAAAATAGGTGAATACAACCAACTATCATTAAGAATTTCATCTTTAGACCAAAAACAGGCGAGGGGTGGAATACCACAAAGAGAGAGAGTTCCTAATAAAAAAGCATTTTTTGTAATTGGAACACGTTTTGTTAAACCCCCCATAAGAATCATATTCTGGCTCTTATCTGGGGAATACCCAACAATAGCTTCCATTGAATGAATAATGGATCCAGATCCTAAAAACAACAAGGCTTTTGAATATGCATGAGTAATCAAATGAAATAAAGCGGCTCGATAAGACCCCATACCTAAAGCTAACATCATATAACCCAATTGAGACATTGTCGAATAGGCTAAACTTCTTTTAATATCTTTGTGAGCAAGAGCTAAAGTAGCTCCTAAAAGTACTGTTATTATCCCTATCAAAGTTATTAGATTCATTATGTAAGGTATGACTACGAAAAGAGGAAGAAGTCGAGCTACAAGAAAAATTCCCGCGGCTACCATAGTAGCCGCGTGTATCAGAGCGGAAATAGGGGTGGGTCCTTCCATGGCATCTGGTAACCATACATGAAAGGGGAATTGCGCAGATTTAGCAATTGCACCGGAAAATAATAGGAAGGCACACAAAGTAAAAAAGAAAAGTTCATTGTCATTATTCGAAATTAAGTTATTGAATATTTCAAACAAATCTTGAAATTCGAAACTGCCCGTTATCCAATAAAGACCTAAAATTCCTAATAATAAACCAAAATCGCCTACACGATTAGTTACAAACGCCTTTTGACAAGCATTGGACGCAATCGGTCGTGTGAACCAAAACCCTATTAATAGATACGAGCACATTCCAACTAATTCCCAAAAAATATAGATTTGTATTAAATTCGAACTAGTAACTAATCCCAACATTGAAGTATTGAAAAAGCTCATATAAGCAAAAAATCTTAAATAGCCTTGATCATAAGACATATAACTATCACTATAAATAAGGACAAAAATTCCAACCGTAGTAATTAATATTAACAAAATGGAAGTAAGTGAGTCGATCAAATATCCAAATTCTAAAGAAAAATCATTGTTGATGGTCCACGACCATATATATTGATAGATGGAACTGCTATTTATTTGCTGAATAGACAGATTGGTCGCAAAAACTAAAACTGTACTTAACAATAAAATACTTGCAAAAGCCCACATACGACGAAGTTTTTTTGTTGACGCCGGAAAAAGTAGGAGTCCCATTCCTATTAACATAGGGACTGGAAGTGTAACGAAAGGTATAATCCATGAATATTGATATGTATGTTCCATAAAAAAATCTCATTATTTTAAATTATTCTTAATCTTTTTCCAAATACTTCACATATTCAAATTAAGAAGTTTGAATTGGTCAAATGATATCACAAGGATACTAGTGAAAATAGAAAAGGATACCTAATTCTAAAATGAAATTTGCATTTATTATTAAATTATTAAAAATTACAATAATTAATAAGGATTTTTATACATATAGATACATATAGAAAGAGTCATATAGAAAGAGTGAAGAATTTTATCAAAAATAGTACTCGATTTTTATTTGAATTTGAATCGGAATGATAAAAAAAGAGTGTTTTTATCAAATCCTTACTCAATTTAATAAAGAAATAATTATTGATTAATGTAGTATGATAAAAAAGGATATAAATCGAAAGAGAAAAATAAGAAATAAATGGACGCGCTTTTTTATGAAGATGAAGAGAATATCATATAAAGACTAACTAAAAAGATCGATATAATAAAGAATGCTTTTTTTTAACAATAGATGTCTTTCACATCCATATAGAATATTAATGACTTTCTTTTTTTTGAATGGCAGTTCCAAAAAAGCGCACTTCTATAGCAAAAAAGCGTATTCGAAAAAATATTTGGAAAAGAAAAGGATCTTGGGCAGCGTTGAAAGCTTTTTCCTTAGCAAAATCCCTTTCGACTGGTAATTCGAAAAGCTTTTTTGTGCGACAAATAAAAAAAAAAAACCTGGGCTAATTCAACTCGACTTGATATGAGAAAAAGTAGAATTTCGTTTATCATTTTGGGGATGGGGATTCCGATTTTCCCCATCGACCCACTTGTCAGAATTATAAAAAAGCGTAACAATAATAAATAAAGAGACAAAATAAAAAGATTAAGACGTTTTTGATTTTTATTTGTATTTTTATTTAAACTTTGAATGGAAAATTGAGAAAATTGAATAGAAAAGGGCAAATCTGAGGTCTTTAGTAAAAAAAATCAATCAATAATTTGAATAAGTTTCAAGCTTATTTTAGAACTTTCTTAACAATTATTATTTGAAATAACTATAGAAAATAGAATCAACCTTTTTTTTTACTTTCAACTCAATTAAGAAAAAAAAAAAAGCGCCTTTCACTTTTAAGTAGATCAAACTGTATAAATTTTTAAAAATCTCGTTTTGATTATGATCATATGTTTGGGCCGAACATTGTATCAAAATATACATATCGAATTGGTCAATCTTTTTGGACAGAACTAATAACTCTTTTTTTATTATATAATATACCTGGAGATCAATATCTAATTGGTTTACTAAATCCTAATAAAAGTTCGCTACAGAATGAAATTCTAACGAGTAATACAAAAAAATATTTCAAGAAATCCTTAGAATGGATCACTAAAATTGGAATTTTGAATTCCAATTGTTTTTTCATTAATTTGATTGACCTAAAAAATATTCTATTAAATTGAGCCCTTTAAGTTTGACGATTGAATCAAAATAGGTTATTATAATGTTGAGCAAGCCGCTATGGTGAAATCGGTAGACACGCTGCTCTTAGGAAGCAGTGCTAGAGCATCTCGGTTCGAGTCCGAGTAGCGGCATAACGTTTTTTTGTTTTCAAAAGGATACAAAAAATCGTATAATGAATTGAATTCCCAATTGAAATATGCCTTATGCATAATTAAAGTAACTTTATTACGTTTTTTTTGTCTTTTATGATTATGTTAAGTTTTGAACATGTATTGACTCATATATCGTTTTCGGTGGTTTCAATTGTAATTTTAATTAATTTGCTAAGTTTATTAGTCGCTGAATTTACCGAACTATCTGATTCGTCAGAAAAGGGTATGCTAATTACTTTTTGCTGTATAACAGGATTATTAATTACTCGTTGGATTTATTTGAAACATTTACCAATAAGTGATTTATATGAATCATTAATATTCCTTTCTTGGGGTTTCTCCATTATTCATATGGTTCCTTATTTTAAGAAGCATCAAAATTTATTAAGCGTAATAACTGCGCCTAGTACTTTTTGTACCCAAAGCTTTGCTACTTCGGGTTTTTTAACTGATATGCATCAATCCGAAATCTTAGTACCCGCTCTGCAATCCCAGTGGCTAATGATGCACGTAAGTATGATGATATTGGGCTATGCAGCTCTTTTATGTGGATCATTATTATCAGTAGCACTTCTAGTAATTCGATTTCGAAAAGTCGTCATAAGAACTGTTAAAAAAAGCATAAATTTCTTAAAAGATTTTTCCTTCGCCAAGATCCTTTCCATCCTTTACATGAGGCAAAGGAACGATTTGTCGCGAACTCTTTCTTCTTTGTCTTTAAAGACAAATAGGAATAGGGATAGGAATTATTACAGATTTCAGTTGATTCAACAATTGGATAATTGGAGTTATCGTATTATTAGTATAGGGTTTATCTTTTTAACCATAGGTATCCTTTCAGGAGCAGTCTGGGCTAATGAAACATGGGGGTCCTATTGGAATTGGGACCCAAAGGAAACTTGGGCATTTATTACTTGGGTCATATTTGCAATTTATTTGCATACTCGAACCAATAAAAATTTTCAAGGTTTCAGTTCTGCAATTGTTGCTTCTATAGGCTTTCTTATAATCTGGGTATGCTATTTTGGGGTTAATTTATTGGGAATAGGACTACATAGTTATGGTTCATTTACATTAAATTGAATTGAAAAAAAAAAGTATTGTGACGAATAAAACCATAGGACAACCCAACCCAGCCTATAAGGAAGGCTATAATTAGAATCTAAGAAATATATTATTATTATATTCTATAATAATTATAGATAGATATATAAGAAACCTCAGTTAAGTGGCTGAGAACCTTTTGAATCACTATATTACTTGATTCAAAAGGTTCTCACAAATGCCAAAGATATTTGGTTGTAATTCTTCTTTTTTTTGTTTTAATAAAGAATAGATTTTTTTTTATTGATTTTTTGTTTTATTTCAAATAACTACCTATCAAATAACTACCTATTAAAATAATTAGATAGAATAGCACTAACCTTCTCAACTGCTAATGAGAAAACGAAATCCGGAAAAAGTCCAATACCTATTACTGGTAAAAGTAGACATATCGAAATAAAAAATTCCCGGGGACCAGAATCAAAAAAATACGAGTTTGCAGCATCAAACAGCTTGTATCCATAGAACATTTGGCGTAACATGGATAATAAATAAATAGGAGTCAATATCATTCCAACTGCCATTACAAAAGTAAGTAGAATTTTTGGCATTAAAAGATATTTTTGGCCGGTAATTATTCCAAGAAAGACTATTAATTCCGCAACAAAACCACTCATGCCCGGTAGTGCAAGGGAGGCTAATGATAAGACACTGAACATCGTGAATATTTTTGGCATTAGGGTAGCCATTCCGCCCATTTCGTCAAGATAAACAAGATGTATCCTATCATAACTCGTCCCCGCCAAGAAAAAAAGTGCAGCACCAATAAATCCATGTGATATTATTTGTAAAACAGCGCCATTGAGTCCCATATCACTTATAGAGCAAATCCCTATAATTATGAAACCCATATGAGATACAGAAGAATAGGCTATTCTCTTTTTTAAATTTCGTTGACCAGAAGATGTTAAAGCTGCATAGATTATTTGTATTGCGCCCACTATTACCAACCAGGGGGAAAATAAAGAATGGGCGTGGGGTAATAATTCCATATTGATTCGAATCAACCCATATGCCCCCATTTTTAATAAGATTCCAGCTAAGAGCATACAAGTACTATAATGTGCTTCGCCGTGGGTGTCTGGTAACCATGTATGGAAAGGTATAATCGGTGATTTGACAGCAAAAGCAACAAGAAACCCAATATAGAATAGTATTTCTAGGCTTACAGGATATGATTGATTGGCTGATTTTTCAAAATTGAATGTTGGTTCATTGAACGCATATAAAGCGAGACCCAAAGCTGCCATTAATAAAAAAATAGAACTGCCCGCAGTATACAAAATAAATTTTGTAGCTGAATACAAACGTTTCTTTCCTCCCCACATGGATAGAAGTAGATAAACGGGAATTAATTCTAACTCCCACATAATGAAAAAAAGTAAAAGATCTTGAGAAGCAAATAATCCTATTTGGCCACTATACATCGCTAACATCAGAAAATGAAATAATCGGGAATCCCGAGTAACTGGCCGAGCCGCTAAAGTAGCTAAAGTCGTGATAAATCCTGTCAATAAAATGGGTCCTATCGAGAGTCCATCTATCCCCAATCGCCAATCAAAATCCAAAAAATCGATCCACTTATAATCCTCCGCTAATTGAATTAATGGATCGTCCAATTGGAAATAATAAGAGAAAGCATAGGTCATTAAAAGAAGTTCTAATATACAGATAGAAATAGTATACCACCTAATTATCTTATTTCCTTTATGAGGGAAAAAGAAAATTAAGCAACCCGCGGATATTGGTAAAAGGACAAATGTTGTTGACCAAGGAAAAGAATTCGTGGTAAAGACAAGATACACTTGGGCCACAAAAACCCGTACTTGAAAACCCAATATTGGGTTTTCAAGTACGGGTTTTTGTCGGTAAACAAAAAACCAAATGGGTTCCAGTGGCTTTTTATGGTTTTATGGAAAGAATCAATAAGCTAGACCCATGCTTCGAGTTGTTTCATGCCATAAATAAACTCGTACACTCAGGAAATCCGTTGGGCAGGCGGATTCACATCTCTTACAACCGACGCAATCTTCTGTTCTTGGGGCGGAAGCTATTTGTTTAGCTTTACATCCGTCCCAAGGTATCATTTCTAATACATCTGTGGGGCAGGCCCGAACACATTGAGTGCACCCTATACATGTATTATAAATTTTTACTGAGTGTGACATTGGATCTCTTAATTTTTTTTAATGTCATAAATTTTCGACCTAGTAAATTCCTAAATTTTCATATATTTAGACACCAGATGAATCAACGATTTGCCAGAATTTTTCTATTCAATATTTCATTCCACATCGATTCATAAGATAAAGCCAAGATACTTTAATTTTTTCTATTTTCACAAACACGATCAGATACATTATGTATCATAGATACTAATTTAAATTCGAATTAATGAATATGAACATTCTATTTTATATCATCAATATTACTTATTCAACAAATTGGATTGATTAATACGAATTGATTTTCGATTACGAAAAATTGACGAAACGATAGCCGGTCCAATAGCTGCTTCGGCGGCTGCGATAGATATAACAAAAATTGCAAAAATATTTCCTTTTAATTGGCGACTATCAAAAAAATCAGAAAATATTACGAAATTCATATTAACAGCATTTAGTATAAGTTCAAGACACATAAGGGCTCTAACCATATTTCGACTCGTAATCAATCCATAGATACCGATAGAAAATAAATAGGCACTGAAAACAAGTACATGTTCGAGCATCATAAACCAACTCCTTAAAAAATTTCAATTTATTTCTATATAAACATAAACAACGAATAAAAATTCAAGATTAACAGATTGGATTAACTACAATTAAGAATATTACAAGTACAGAGCAAAGACATATATTAGTAATAGGTCGAATAAAAGGAGTTTTATTATGAATAATCTTCAAATCGAATTGGCGAAAAATATATGTGATAATCTAGAACAGAGTGAAATTTGTATTGTGGTTACTAATTTTACAGATTTATGGCTGACGAGCCACAGTAATCGCACCTATTAAAGCAACTAAAAGAATTATTGAAATGAATTCAAACGGAAGAAAAAAATCTGTTGATAAATGAATTCCAATTTGTTGGCCGGTATTTATTAAATCTTGTTCGAGAATCTGGTTTGCTCTTGTAGTCCAAATAATCCCGTACCAGGTCGTATCTGAAATAAAAGTAATTAATAAAACAAAAATACTTGTAGAAACTAGAGAGGTGACCCCATTTCCAACGGCCCAAAGATTAAAACCTTTTGAATACTCTGGACCATTCATGAACATCACACTAAATAGAATTAAAACATTTATAGCTCCTACATAAATAAGGAGCTGCGCAGCAGCTACAAAATGAGAATTTGATAAAATATAAAATAAGGATATACAAACAAGAACGAATCCCAAAGAAAAGGCAGAATAAATTGGATTAGTAAGCAATACTACTCCTAGACTTCCGAATATCAGACCTAATCCCAGAAAGACTAAAAGAAAATCATGTATTGGTCCAGATAAATCCATTGTGCGTAAAATACAAGATAAAAAACGTTAATTGTTTTTTCATGACCTTATTGACCCCGACCAGGAAAAAAGACTATTTAAAATGCTAATAGGTTTCTAATTGAATTCCACCCTAAGGAGTGGAACTTACTGTAGATACAGCTATTGGACTAATCGCGCTCTTTCTTGAACAGGTAAAGACTCGAATTTTGATTTTAAAATAATTATGGATAGAATTCTAACTCATAGAATTCTAACTCTATTATTATAATATAACTCTATTAATATATTTTAAATATAACTCTATTAATATATTTTAAATCAAAATGAAACAATGATGGAATTCTTACCAACCAATCATCAAATCAATAGTAATAATTAGGGTTTGTAGTTTTTGTAGTTATTGACCAAACAAAATGAAAGAAACCTCATTCTATACTTATAAATCTTTAAGTTTAGAAAAAAATTTCTATCTATATATATATATATAAATAAATATATATAGATAGAAATATAGAAATTCGAAATATAGAAATTCGAAATATAGAAATAGAAATCTTAATTTTGAATGTAATAATTCAAAATTGCTCTTTCTTTAATTAATCTTTATTTAATGAATCTTTAATCATTAATCCATTAATCAAAGGCAATTTATCCATTTTTTTGAGGTGAATTAAAAATACTTCGAATTGTATAATCTTCAATTGCTGACATTGGTAAACGACCTAAAGCAATTTGATTATAATTCAATTCGTGACGATTATAAGTGGAAAGCTCATATTCTTCAGTCATTGATAAACAATTTGTTGGGCAATACTCAACGCAGTTCCCACAAAATATACAGATTCCAAAATCAATACTGTAATTAAACAACCGTTTTTTTCGAATGTCAGTTTCCAATTTCCAATCTACAACAGGTAGATCTATAGGACATACGCGAACACATACTTCACAAGCAATGCATTTATCAAATTCGAAATGGATTCGACCGCGGAAACGCTCGGATGTGATTAATTTTTCATAAGGATATTGAATAGTTACCGGTAAACGATTTGCGTGAGATAAGGTAATCATGAAACTTTGGCCAATGTATCTTGCAGCTCGTATGGTTTGTTGACCATAATTAATGAACCCAATTACCATGGGGAGCATATCGTGAATTTTTATGGATAATTTTATGTTTGTTTCTTTATCTTGTTTGAGACAAGTCATGAATATAGAAAAATCTTGCTTTTATATTATAGTGAAAGGAGTTGAAAAGAGGTTGTTAATAATAGATTACCAAGAGAAATAGGTAAAAGAAATTTCCATCCAAGGTTTAATAGTTGGTCCATTCTTAGTCTAGGTAAAGTCCATCTTGTTGTAATAGAAATGAATAAGAGCAAATAAGTTTTAACCAATGTAATAAAAATACCTATTGTTATTGTAAAGACTTCACTTATTTTATTTATTTCAAAAAATTCCGGAACGAATATGTACGGAATAGAGATATTCCAACCGCCTAAATAAAGAACTGTTACAAATAAGGAAGAAACTAATAGGTTTAGATAGGAAGCAATATAAAATAAACCAAATTTTATACCTGAATATTCAGTTTGATAACCTGCTACTAACTCCTCTTCTGCTTCTGGTAAATCAAAAGGCAATCTCTCACATTCCGCTAGCGAAGAAATAAAAAAGATGATAAACCCTACAGGTTGTCTCCACAAATTCCACCCCCAGAAACTATATTTTGATTGTGCCTCAACTATATCAACCGTACTTAAACTGTTAGATAATCATAGTCGATGATAACATCACTGTTACTATCGCTATTACAGAACCGTACATGAGATTTTCACCTCATACGGCTCCTCGAAGGCCATAAAAAAATATAAGGACTACATGATATTATTTATCTCTACATATTTGTATTTATTTGTAATATAAATAAGATACAAATCTATGAAACATTCCCAAATTCGACCAATGAAATTCCGTCTGTTAGAATACTAAAAAAGTACTTCGGAATCAATCTTATCCTTTCAAAATTTTTCTTTCTTTAGCAATAACTTTTATCCTTCAATAAAATACTCGTTGCCGAAATGTCAATATATATTGAAACTTTTAGTTTTCAATTACGAAAAAGAATTAGACATTCTATTAGTTTAGTTCATGAATTATGATATGAATTTTATTTGTACGAATATAAATAGATATAAGAAAAAAAGAAGAACAAAGGATCCTTCTTTTTTTTTTTTTCGTTTCTACTCTTCTTTCTAAAAAAAAAGGAAAGGATTCTTTCGTTTTTGATAGTTATTTCTTTAATCATGCGGTAGGAGCATACTCTGAATCGGAATCTTGGGGAGTACTGCTTTAGCATTTCTACTAATTGAAAGCCCCAATTAATATTCTTTATTATATTATGAAGAAATACCCTATATGGATAATTTCCAAAATCTCGATTACTAATCCTTTGTGTATCTTGGTGTCCCTAACCACGCACACATTTGTGTTCAATTGTTCGTTTGCATTATGGTAATACTTAGACATAATAGTAAAAACTCAATAGAGTCCGTTTTTTGAACCCGCTTCAAGCCAGGATGACTAATCAACCAATCTTGGGGCAAATGGTCTCATTTTCTTATGTTTATTTTTGTATTATTCTTGTACATCAGAAATGAGTCTCGATTTTTTTACTGCAAATTTCAAAGCTGTTTTTTTTTTTCACTCATATAGCTATCAAATTTAGTTCATCAATTCAAATGATGAATATAAAATGAGGGGATATTCCTTCAAATGATTTCTCTTCTTTATTTCCTAAAAAAAAATAAAAAATTGAGGGGGGGATAGCAAAGGTTTTTTAACGAATCGCACGTAGAGATATGGATAATACACAGAGAGTCAATGGTATTTCATAACTAATGGATTGAGCGGCAGCTCGTAGACCACCTAAAAAGGAATATTTATTATTTGATCCATATCCCGACATAAGAAGTCCAAGGGGAGCAGTGCTTGAAATGGCAATCCATAAAAAAATACCGATATTTAGATCCGCTAAAACAAGATGATAACTAAAAGGAATCACTGAATAACTTAATAGAGTCGATATGACTGCTATGGCCGGTCCGATACTGAACAAACGAGTATCCCCTCTAGATGGAAAAAGATTTTCTTTGAAAAGTAGTTTGGTTCCATCTGCTAGAGCTTGAAGAACTCCTAACGGTCCAGCGTATTCAGGCCCAATGCGTTGTTGTATCGCTGCAGATATTTCTCTTTCTAACCACACAATTACTAGTAAGCCTATCGTTATTGCCAATACAAGAGTCAAAATAGGACCAAATACCCACACAATTTCAAAAGCCTCCTTTAAGGATTCCCATTTGGAAAAGGAATTAATAGCTTGTACTTTTGTTATATCAATTATCATTTCAACGATCAACTTCTCCCATAATGATATCTATGCTCCCTAATATTGTCATAATATCAGCCAATTTCATTCTTTTAACTAATTGAGGAAGAATTTGCAAATTGATAAAACCCGGCGGACGAATTTTCCATCTCCAAGGAAACCCAGTCTGATCCCCTATCAAGAAAATTCCCAATTCTCCCTTTGGAGCTTCTACTCTTACATAAAGTTCTTGTTTGGTCAATTCAAAAGTAGGAGAAGCTTTTTTACTAATGAATCGGTATTCAAAATCGTTCCATTCTGGATCACTTTTTCTATAAAAATCCAAACGTCTGGTTTCTAAATTTTCATGACCCCCCCCTGGAATTCCTTCCAAAGCTTGTTGAATAATTTTTATGGATTCAGTCATTTCACCAATTCGGACTAAATAACGAGATAATGAATCCCCTTCTTTTTGCCATTGGACTTCCCAATCAAATTCATCATAACACTCATAATGATCAATTTTACGAAGATCCCATTGTATTCTAGAAGCTCGTAACATTGGTCCCGACAACCCCCAGTTTATTGCTTCCTCTGCACTAATAATACCCACTCCCTCAACTCGTTTTAAAAAAATGGGATTTCGTGTGATAAGTTTTTGATATTCAGCAATTCCTGTTAAAAAATAATCACAAAAATCTAAACATTTATCTAGCCAACCATAAGGTAGATCCGCTGCTACTCCTCCGATACGAAAATAATTATGCATCATTCTCATACCTGTAGCTGCTTCAAATAAATCATATATTAACTCTCTTTCTCTAAAAATATAGAAAAAAGGAGTTTGTGCACCAATATCCGCCATAAAAGGACCAAGCCATAACAGATGAGAAGCTATACGACTCAACTCTAACATAATTACTCTGAGATAGCTGGCTCTTTTAGGTACTTGAATATTTCCAATCTGTTCTGGCCCATTTACTGTTATTGCTTCTGCGAACATAGTCGCTAAATAATCCCAACGTGTTACATAAGGCAAATATTGTATAATTGTTCGGTTTTCCGCAATTTTTTCCATTCCTCTGTGTAAATAACCTAATATTGGTTCACAGTCAATAACATCTTCACCGTCTAGAGTAAGGATGAGTCGAAGAACACCGTGCATTGATGGGTGATGGGGACCCATATTGACTATCATAAAATCTTTTCTATTAGCTGGTACATTCATAGTGATTTCCTCGATTCATTCTTCTATGAATTGCTGAAGACGAAAAGAAATTCATCAAAATTCAAGATCGAATAAATCAAATAATTAAATTTCAAATTACCGCGTTTTTGACTCCCGAATATTCAACTCGCTAATTAATTTTTTATAACATAGTGGGTTTTTCTTTGCCAAATAAGATAGTAGCCGTTGTCGTTTTTCTAGAATTTTCCGCAAACCCCTTTGAGATAAATAGTCTTTTCTATGCAATTGAAAATGTGAAGTAAGTCCTCGTATCCTATTTGTAAAGCTTATTATTTGAAATTCAACGGATCCGGGGTTTTCCTCTTTTGAAATAAAGATGGGTGAATTTTTTACCATAAAATGAAATCCTCCTCCTACCGCCCATTTTTAAAATAGTTTTATTGATCAGGAATAATAACAAAAAATGGAATAAGAATAATAAATAAGAATGTCAATTCATTTTTCTTTTTATACACAAAAATCTTCAATTCGTTAGCAATTCCGAATTTTTTCAAATAGAATTTCTTATTAATTAATACAATTTTTTTTTTATTTTTTTTTAGTTGGCTAGAAATAAAAAAGGATAGTATATCTCTTCACTTACAAAAGAGAAAATTTTGTATCTCAAAGTAAATTCCATGGCTTCCTTTCTAGATAGAATTGATAGGCAATCGAATTCCAGGTATCAGAATAGAATATAGAATGGAAAACAAGGAATGTGTCTATATCCTTGTTTTCCTATATTAGATCAGATATGCTATATATAGAATATATATATATATGACAAACGTACCTTTATTTCATTTTCAATTGTGGATACATACGTATCCTTAACATACTGAACCGACTGGAATTATTTGTATTAAACCAAAAGCGGTTCATACAAACTAAATCTTCGAATCGAAAATTGGGCCAAAGAAAAAGTTTGAATTGAAGTAGTTTCTTTTTCTCTCTATCAAAATATTGACTTTTTTCTATAAAGAATTCCCTTTTCATTTTTTCGGTTTTGTAATTAAAACCCATTTTTTTCTTATCGCCGCTATAGCTATAATTACTGGATTTATGTGATAAAAGATTATATCTGTTGTGTTTTTTAGAATTCTCTTTTACTTTCAGTAATAAATCCAATTCAGAGAAATTCGATTTGTTTAAATCTTTATTTTTAACTGTGCGCTGTTGATTAACTCGATTTCGCCATTTTTGTAGTATTAATTCCGACCATTTAATCTGAAAGAAATTGGAGTTATATGGATAATGGCTCCTTAACCAGTTTTTCCATTGATTCATTACAGAATCTCTAAAGTTTATATCTTTTAATTTCGACGGAAATAACCCTTCCAAAAAATCTTTTATTTCATTTTTGTCGAAGAGCGGGTTTTCTTTTATTTCGAATTTCCAATTTTCTTGATTCCCATCTAGATCAAAAGTTTCATAAACGGGTCTCTTTTTGCCTTTAACGTGAAAATGGAATTGATTCTTTATCATTTTCTTTGCATTCACTAGAATCGTTTCTTCGTCGAGTTCCTCCAGTTCTGACTTAACCACATAAGTAGGATCATCTTCATCGTAGGGCTCTGGCTCGTCTAAGCATAAGATCTCGGCCTGTTTATTAGAAAATTTGGGTAAGGGCTTTCTGCCTCCAAAATAGTGGCAGAAGATAAGAAATAAGAGAATAGTAAAGATTCGATCCATATAAGTTCTCAATTCTGCCCAAAGGTACGTATTAGACATAGATCGAACGAACAGAGTCCGTTTAAGACGAAGAGGATGATTTTCCTGTAGCCAGACTAATATAAATTGAACCCATTTGATGAATAAAATGTAACCAATTAACCAAGCAACAAAACTACTTGTTACAAATAAAATCTTGTTGTTCCCTCGAAACATATAAATGTTGGCTAATCTGAATGCCATTGAACTTGGTAAAAAAAAGTGGTTTAATAATGGAGCCATGAAATTATTGAGGA